GAACATCTTTCTTAGTAGTGGGGTCGGGGGAAAGAATAGGAAAGGTGATTTCACTATATTTCTGGCCGGGAACAGGCCCTATTACAAGAATATTTTTTTTATTAGGGCGGTAGCTCTGAAAAGACAAATTTCCTATCTTTTCTTTCATTTCGGGAGAAATACGATCGGAAGGAGCTAATTCAAACCCCTCCGGTAAAATAAGAACAGCCCCCACATTCAAACCCCCTTTCTTACCATTAGCAAGCACTTGTTTCACTTGCTTATCATAAGGAATTCGAACAACTGCTTCAAATATAGTATCGGGAAGTACTGCTTGTGGAACTTCAATATCCACGGGCTTATTAGCTAAATGACAATTAGCACATACAATACGCCCGGTCGCTTCTCGTGGATTTTCATAACCCTGCTGCGCAAAAATGGGATATGCAGTTGAAACGGATGTCCAAGTTATGATATATATCATGAGCGATACGGAAATAGATCGAGTAATATGTTCCTTTATCCAAGAAAAAGTATTTCTAGTTTGCATAGTCTAATCATTGGTCTGAAAATTTCTACAATAAATTGGGTAGGTCGCTAGTATAGTTTCCTATCCACGATTCTGCTATTTATTGGAATCATTTTACCGGAATACTATAAAAATAGTATGAAAACCCCCCGGATAGAATGTTTTTAATACTTATGTAGAACTACAAAGTAAGAAACGTTCTAATTGGATTAATATTGGTGGATCGTTTATCAATCATTCATTGAATGATAAATAACTACAAGTGACGGAGATACACGGTTTAAATAACGAAAAATCCAATATTTAAAAATAGTATCGAGAATAACCGGAAAAGTGGAAACAAGACCAGATATAATTTGATCATTATGACCAAATCCAAAATCTTTGTATACAGAACCAATCATTAGTTCCCAGCCGTGGGGTGAATGAAATCCGATACATAAATCGGTTAATAAAAGAATTGAAAAAGCTTTTACTGTATCACTTAAGTTATATAGGAATTCCTGAGCCCAAGAGTTAAGAATAACAAGTTCTTCATTACCTAAAATAGAATAACCACTTAAAATAACAAAACAGATTATATTTGTCGAGAAGTGTAAAATTGTATGGATACGATCCTCGTTGTGTATCTTGATTAATTGGATCGTTTCTTTCTGGATTCCTATAAGAAGCTTTTGTATATATGTCTCCGAGTATTCTTTGATCATTTCTTCCAAGAAGAGGATTTCTTCTAATTCTATGAACTTTTCTAGAATACTTTTTTCTTGAATATCATTCAAAAAAATTTCGGATTGGCCGATATTCGCCCAATTTATAACCCAAGATTCCATACTTTTAGTAAATGAGAGAGAAATCCACCAGGGCAGAAATACTATAGATGCAAGATACAAAAGAGGAGTGAATGCTTTCTTTTTTGCCATTTTTCGCCTGTTAATTTTTAATTAACCCACTCCATTTGTCGGACTTTATGTGATCGAATATTTCTTTCAAACATGAGTTCTAGACAGGGCATCAAACCTATGAATCTATTTTATTATTTTATTTGTGATTTTGTTTTGAATCTAGAAAGAATACAGAAATAGACTAACACTCCACTTCAAATTCAACTGAAGAAATAATACAAAATAGTGTTGCCAGATACCTCAATTCATCAAATTGCAAACAAATGTCTCCTTTCGATGAATGGCCGAAAGAAGTACTTTAAGGAATGAATATTATTGAGATTTTGAGACGAAAGAACTCCTTATTCTATCAAAATATTGAATATTTCGAAAAAAAATTCCAACGATTTTCCATAGTCAAGAATAGAATAATTGAGAGAAAGATATTGTGATGGTCAAAAAAATAAGCGGCAAAACAAGACAGAAATGGGCCCGTTATCATTATTAAGAAAACCCATTATTATTGGTATAGTAAAGAACAGATAAAAAAGTCGATTGACAAAGAAAATAATTTACAAGATATGGTTTATCTGCATCTAAAGTATCACTTAGTTATCGAAAAAAAGGATTCTTGCGTTTTTCCCTCCTGTCGAGAAAGCATTCGTTCTTCCGCCCAGTTCCTTTTCTCAAAATCAAAATACTTCAATTGGTACGCGCAAGAAATAGGCCAATTCCGCGGCTTTTTGTTCAATTTCTCGTGGAGTTAAATTCTCATCAGTACGGGTCAACGGAATAGCCCCCCGGCCTCTGATATCCATATAAAGGACACGACGGGTATAAATACCCTCTTTAACTTCGATTCGAACGGATTGAATATCTTTTATACGGAATCGGAGGAATATGCGACGATTTTTTCCAGGAAATCCCCAACGAAAAATACACACTATTCCTTCCTTTCTATCGAATTGATCATAACCACTACCTACATTCCAGGAAATTGTGCACCACAAATAGGAACTAATAAAGAGACCCGCGATTCCGTAGAAAGACATCACGATTCCCTGTGGAAAAAAAAGGATTTGCTGAGACGGAACAAACGATATCAAATTTCTACCAAGAAAACTGGAAGTTCCAACCAACAAGAATCCTAATGAACCTAAAAAAACGATAAGGGCCCAACAAAAATTACTTAGTTTTCGAGACCCCGTTATAAGTTCTATCCATGTATGTTCTGATCGCCAACTCATACTTCATCCGATTGCATTTTATTGAAATTGAGAGAATACCCCAAATGATTTTGACTTTACTTTTTTTGTTTCCGAATGAACTTTCATCAACTAGCACTAGTTTGATGTGAACTAGCACTAGTTTAATGGGAACTTTTAGGAGTAATTCATCAAATTGTTTAGATCTAAAATAATAACATACCCCTCATATGATCCGAATATACATATTTATATACATATAGATCCACCAACTTTACATTTTAGGCATCCAGCGATCCTGATCTATATTGAAACTGGCTAGAATTCAGTTATCTATAGATCATTTTCTGCAGACATAAGAGCTTTTTCCTTTATGTTCGGCGGAAATCACATGTTCTACTATATTTTCTTTTCCGAAATCAATATCTCTGTTATGCTACAAGTGTAAGTAAAAAAAAAAAAGAATGAGACTGGATCCCCTCGGATCTAAACAATCTTGTTTTTTTGAACATAAAGAAATAAAGAACCCATTGCAATTGCCGGAAATACTAGGCCTACTAAAGGCACAAAAATAGAGGGAAAATTGAAAGTTGTCATAAAATGGGGTACCTCGATTTATTATTTGTACCTGTTCTTATTTCTTTTAATATCATATTTTATATTTATACTAATTATAATTAATTATTGTAATTATTATGAATTCGTAGCTATTATTAATTAATAATTAATTAATTCAATTTGAAAATTCTTATTAGAGATATTAAGTATCTAAGTGAGTATATAGAATAAGCCCAAGGAATGTAGAACTAAATAAATGGACTTATTCATCTATCTACATGAAAGATACATATGATAATCCATTTTTTTCTTCGTTTCTTTGTGTTTTGTTCTTGTCTTCGAATTTCATTTTAATATTTAATAAAGAAAGAGTTTCTTACAAATTATCGAAAGATTCGTTAGAATACGACACAACCGGGATTTTTAGTGAAAACAAGATTTTCGGGAGATGGAGAAAGATACAAAACTATATATCTATTTTTTCTATAATTTGATTATATACGTAAGATGAAATTCGTTTTATTTTCCTAATTTCACGAAAGGAAGAACTCACGTTTTTATCTTGTTGATAGAGACTTCTTAATTAGTAATCGGGAATCTAGGTAAAAAAAAAAGAGTTATACGCAACTTTTGATTCTTTCTACAATTAGATCTTAGGTCGTCAAAGAAAACTCCCTTTTTAGTTACTTTGATTCCGATAAGATAAGATTCGGACAAGCTAACTACTTTTTTTGTTTGCTACAAATAAAATAATTGAACTTAGTGCGCTCTACTTGATTGAATTAGAATTCAAAGGAAAGAAAGCGTGGAGCTTAAATAATTCACTCAGAACACTTTTTAAAAGATTACGCGGTACGATTAAGTCGAATAAGCCCTTCTGGAATAAATATTCAGCCGCCTGTGAACCTTCGGGTACTGTTTTATTCAATGTTTGTTCAATTACTCTTTTACCCGCAAATGCAATGTAGGAATTTGGTTCGGCAATAATAATATCTCCCAACATACCAAAACTAGCTGTTACCCCACCAGTAGTAGGAGATGTAAGGATTGATACATACAATAACTTTTTATTTGATTGATAATCATATAAAGCAGACGATATTTTAGCCATTTGCATCAGGCTCAAACTCCCTTCTTGCATGCGCGCTCCCCCCGAAGCGCACACTATAATAAGAGGTAGAAATTGATTGGTAGCGTACTCAATCAAACGGGTGATTTTCTCCCCGACTACGGATCCCATACTACCCCCCATAAACTGAAAATCCATAACCCCAATTGCTACGGGAATACCATTTAGTTGACCTACGCCTGTTTGAACAGCCTCAGTTAATCCTGTCTTTCTTTGATAAGAATCAATACGATCTTTATAAGGCTCCTCCTCCGAATGAAATCCAATGGGATCCAGAGAGACCATGTCTTCATCCATAGGGTCCCAAGTACCGGGGTCGATCGAAACTTCGATTCTTTCTGAACTACCCATTTTCAAATGGTATCCACACTGTTCACAAATATTCATTTTTGATTTCAAAAATTTCTTATAATTTAATCCATAACAATTTTCGCATTGAACCCACAAATGCCTGTATTTTTGAGTTGCATCGAGATCACTAGGCCTTTCTCTTAGAGTTAAATCACTACTCTTCGCGCGGGTTCGTATACTGGACCCCCCGCTTTCACTACTAGTTTTACGTTTATCAAAAACGCACCTAGAAATGTAACCGTCACTAGTATCACTTACAATGGACGTATCAATACAGATTTGAGACTGAAGATAACTGTCAATACAACTAGTAATGTGATTATTCCAACTAGATTGAGTATCATAAATGGAACCATTGTATAAGGAAT